TAATGGTAAGCAAGAAGATTGTTTACGAAGAAACACCAATAAAAATTCATATTCTGATACATAAGAATTATATAAGAATCGAAATAGTCTTTTATTTTCTTTTTTAAAAAGAAAAATAGATTTCATTGAAGTAATAAAACTATTCCAATTTGAATAGTAGTTGAGAAAGAATCGCAATAAATGCAAAGACGGAACGTCTTGTATACGGTATTGAAGAAGTTGCACCAAGATTTCTAAATGAATAGGATAGGGTATTTCTATATGTGAAATAGAATCCAAATGCAAAAATTTGTCTTCTAAAAAGGGAAATATTGAATGAATAGAGCGTAAATTCTGAAACTTTGGTATTTCTTTTTCTTTCGGACAAGATAATTCTCGTAGCGAGAATGGGATTTCTACAACGATCGAAAACCCCTCAGGTAGAATCTGAGAATAAAACTCAGAATAAAAACCAATTTTGTAATCCAACAATCGATCTTGGTTAGGATGATTAATCGAGTTAATCCAAAAATTCTGCTGATACATTCGAGTAATTAAACGTTTCACAAGTAGTGAACTAAATTTCTTGTTATTACAACTAATAATTTCCACAGGTTCGGAATCATTTAATCCATAATCGTGGGCAAATGCATAAATATACTCCTGAAAGAGAAGTGGGTAGACAAAGTATTGTTGACAAGATTTATGTTTTTCTGAATACCCTTCGAATTTTTCCATTTGTATTTCTACTTGAATCAGAGACAAGAAGCATTTCTCGGTTTATCAAATGATGATACATAGTGCAATATGGTCAGAACAGGGTGTTGGATTTTTTAATACAAACCCTGGAAAGAAAGGGAGTCTAATCCACAGATCTTTTTCCGCTCCTTTTCTACACAATTAGTTTATGTTTGTTCTAAATTACAAAAGAGAACAGAATCAATTTTTTATTTTTGCAGGCCAATCGCTCTTTTGACTTTGGAATGGAATCCCTTTATCAATATACTGCTTCTTTTACACATTCAATCCATAATCAAGAATAATTAGGATTTCTAAAAAAAAAAAAAAGGTCGACTCGAAAATCCAACCTTTCCCCGCATCCGGCACTAATCTATTTTTAACGTCTAATTAGAGCGGGGAATTATTCCAATTAGGAAGTTAAGCTCGTTGCTTTTTATTTTACCAGAATTGGAGCCAGGCTCTATCCATTTATTCACTAGACCCAGAAAATCATAATTTTTATTCGATTTTATTACGACATGCTATTTTTTCCATTCATTACCCTTGAGGATCAGTCGTGGTCTTATAGACTCTACCAAGAGTCTGGACGAATTTGTTGCTCCATCCAAATGTGTAAAAGATCATAGTCGCACTTAAAAGCCGAGTACTCTACCATTGAGTTAGCAACCCAGATAAAAAAAGATCTTAGATACGATCGAAATCAAAAAATCAATGGAATTACACCGGGCGCTTCTGTCAAAACATTGAACTAGCAAGACATCAAAAGAAAGATTTTATCGACCATGAAAAACACTCAAATGGCAAAATGAACAGGTCTAGTTAAATTCCACTAAGATTAGAGCGACTCCAATCACGATGGCAAAATGCTGCTTCTTTTAGCGATTTTTAGTTTAAAGAAATAAAAATATTGTATGAAAATACATGCACATGCAAGAGAGACAGAGACACCCTTATCATTTGAGCGAAGTGTAGGCAGAAAAATCGAATATGGAGTGAGGATTAAAGAGACCCATCTATCTACAAATTCTATTTGTTCAATAGACCTTTGTCAATGGAAATAGAATGATAAGAAAACAAATTAGATAGAAAAAGTAAATAAAATAGGGGCTTATGTTGGATTGGCACGACATAAATCCAAATAGGACTAAGAAAGAGGTAAATTGTGTCTAAATAATTAGAGAACGAGGAATACTGGTGATCTTCTCCTACTTTTTTATTTATTTAGTTCTTCAATTCACTCAAAATTCTTTCTTTTTCTTTAAATAATTCTGCCTTCCTTAAAATATCATAAACAGTTCTTGTCGGTTGAGCACCCTTTTCAAGGAAATAGAGAATAGCTGGAACATTTAAACAAGTTTGATTTTTTATCGGATCATAAAAACCCACTTTTCGAAGATCTCTTCCCTCTCTTCGAGATCGAACATCAATTGCAACGATTCGATAGACAGCTTATTGGGATAGATGTAGATAAACAACGCCCCCCCCTAGAAACGTATAGGAGGTTTTCTCCTCATACGGCTCGAGAAAATGATTCGAATTTCTGTCTATAATAATAGAAATAAGACTATTACGTGCATTAATTTCTTTACAGAAAAAACAAATTTCATTTATACTCATGACTCAAGTTGGCTAATTTTGACTGACAGACTTCAAAGGCGAAATCCTTCGAAAATTTTTGAGTCGTCTCTAAACTCTTTTCGTTGTCTCATTTCGAACGAATTGACTTTTATTCCTTATTCTGATCCAATTCTGCTGTTGAGACAATTGAAAATTGTGTTTACTTGTTCTGGAATCCTTTATCTTTGATTTGTGAAATCCTTGGGTTTAGACATTACTTCGGGAATTCCTATTCTTTTTTCTTTCAAAAGAGTAGCAACATACCCTTTTTTCTTATTTCCTTCGATAAAGCATCTCCCTCTTCTATAGAAATCAAATAAGGAGGATTTATTCTGATATACTTTTAATTGAAAGAGTTTTCCCTATCTTCCAAAATGGGGCTTTTTTCTTATTTTAACCTTTCGATTTCTATATTAAGGATAGACTGACAAAGTTGGCCTAATTTATTAGTTTTCACTAACCCTAGATCCTTTCCCTTGATAAAAAATCAATTCTATCCTCTCGAGCTCCATTGTGTACTATTTACTTAAAAATAAACAACCCAGCGCAAATTAGGTTCGGGACGAATAGAACAGACTATGTCGAGCCAAGAGCATTTTCATTACTATGGAAAATGGTGGATAGCAAAATCCACAATCGATCATGTCCTTCAAGTCGCACGTTGCTTTCTACCACATCGTTTTAAACGAAGTTTTACCATAACAAACATTCCTCTTTTCATTGCAAAGTGGTATAGAGAATTGATCCAATATGGATGGAATCATGAATAGTCATTGGTTTAGTTTTGTGTATACTAATCCAAACTTGCTATCTATGGAGCAATATGGATAAAAGAAAGTTAAGTATTTATCGGGGAAGCCCCCACAAAAATCCTATTTATTTAAACCCATATTCTATCATATGAATGAGAATGAAACATAGTTCGAAAAACATATGAATGAAACATAGTTCGAAAAAGACGACTAAACAGGTTTGTTTAAGACTTATTTATTATGAAATTTCCATTCTCAACGGATGGCTCGAGATCATCAATTTTAAAGTGTAGAAGAGAAGGATCAACTCTTCCCCAATAAATAAACTATCAACCTCCAAAAAAGTTTAATAAAATTAATTAGTAATTAATTTTATTACTATATTAGAATTAGATTAGCAATATATTTTTTACGTAACAAAAAAAATTAACTATTAACTAAAAAAGTATTCCAATGAAAAGATTGAAAGTTTTTGGTAGTTATAGAATTCTCGTACTTCCATACTTCTTCGACCCGAATACAAAAAAAAAGTAAGAAAAAAATATGACTAAGTAAATAGCGTAGGCATATCCTGAATGTGCCTGATAGACACAATTTTTTCATAAAATAAAGATATTCAATTTGATTGGACTTAAGACTTTATTATGTTTTCTGAGAAAGAAAATGAATGCTTAGAAATGCATCTAATCTAAGAGTTCATAAGATATCATTATTCTCTTTAATAAACTTTTGTCTCGTGTAGAGTACTGTACTATCCGAAACAATCTGGGACGGAAGGATTCGAACCTCCGAGTAACGGGACCAAAACCCGCTGCCTTACCACTTGGCCACGCCCCATTTCGGGTTTTATGCGACACTAATAAACAGTATTATGTTTATTTGTTATTCGTCAATCCCATTTCAATTACATAAAAAATGAGGGATATTCTCTTGCTAGTATTCTAGACATGCGGATAATATAGAATCAAAAAAATGCATTGATCATTACATGGAATTCTATTAAGATATTATATGAAAGTCGAATTTATTCCACTCTCATTTGAGAGTGCAAATACAAGGAGGTATTTTGTGTTTGGGAAAGTCCGAAGAAAAAAGATTTAGAATCTGCCTTTTCCTTATTTCCCTTAGAAAAATAACTCAATCAAAATCCAATTATTTACTCTACAAGAATGAAATGCTTGTTATGCCTAATATACTTAGTTTAACCTGTATCTGTTTTAATTCTGTTCTTTATCCGACTACTAGTTTTTTCTTTGCCAAATTGCCCGAAGCTTATGCTATTTTCAACCCAATCGTGGATGTTATGCCTGTCATACCTCTATTCTTTTTTCTATTAGCCTTTGTTTGGCAAGCTGCTGTAAGTTTTCGATGAAATCTTTAGTACTCTGCTCTGCCTGCTAAATTAAATTATGTATTAATTCCAAAAAATTATTATTATAAAAAAAATGGGTAAAAGCAGAGAACTTTTCTATTTTTATATTATGAACCTTCGATTCTAAAATGAAAATTCTTCTACATTGAATAGATAGCTGCAGCAATAAATTTGGATCAGCCTTTCTACCCTTCTGCACTTACGTTGAGCAGGTACCTACACAATACCTAACTCTATTTTGATATTGATAAGAGTGCTTATTATAAATGAATTCTTGCAATTTTTTTTCAAGAATTCATTTTTGCATTTTTAGGTATCAAAATAAAAAAAATCCATCCTAGTGGATCCGTGTGGTAAGGAAAAACAGGTAATCTATTCCTTAAAAAAAAATCTTGGAGATTATGTAATGCTTACTCTCAAACTTTTTGTTTATACAGTAGTGATATTCTTTGTTTCCCTCTTTATCTTTGGATTCTTATCCAATGACCCAGGACGGAATCCTGGGCGCGAGGAGTAAAAATTCCATTTTTTTTGCATTTTTTCTTACAAATTGGATTTGTTTCTTACATTTATCTATGAGAAAATCCGGGGGTCAGAATTCCTTCCAATTCGAAAGTCCCAAATGATCCGAGGGAGCGGAAAGAGAGGGATTCGAACCCTCGGTACAAAAAAATTGTACAACGGATTAGCAATCCGCCGCTTTAGTCCACTCAGCCATCTCTCCTCGTTCCAAATCCAAAGGTTTCCGTGATATGATAGAGACAAGAAATAATGATTGCAAAAAACCTTTTTTTTTTTCTTTCAAAAGTATATAAAAATTATATTGCCAATTCCATTTTAGTTATATTCTTTTTTCTTAATGTTAATAAAAAAAGAAGAAAATTGTTGTTTTTTCTTTCTAAAAATTGATATTGGCCGAGAGAGAATGAGATAGATTTTCTCTTTAGTGGGCATTTCCCTATAGGACTTGTTATAATAAAACAAGCAGGTTATATAAAAAAGAAAAAACGCTTTTTTTTGTTGATTATTTATCAAGAAAGCAAAAAGGGTTCTTATCAAACCCAACATAAAATTGGAAAGAACCATAAAGTAAGTAGATCTGACTCCTTGAATGCTGCCTCTATCCGCTATTCTGATATATAAATTCGATGTAGATGAAATTGTATAAGCGAATTTTTTGTATTTCCTTAGACTTAGACCGCGCAAGACAAGAATTTTTTGTTATTTACGATTTCATATTCTTGTTACTAGATGTTCTATAGGAATAAGAAGAAACCGCAACTCCTTTCCGCTACACATAAAAATAGATTTCGAAAATCCATTTTTTTTTAAGAATCCTCTTTTTTTGTTCTTCCACCCATGAAATAGAGAGGAAACGAGAATAGAGGGGTTACTTTTATTTTCATTTTTCCCTTAAAAGATAGGCTTTTAAAGTAGGAGTCATGGAATAATGCTGAATTGAAATGTTGATTTCTATAGTATAAGAAAAACAAACCGAATCAAATTCATGGATTTACCACGACCTCGGTTGTGACTCCCTAGATAAAAATAAAAAATTTCTATCTTCGAGACCATTGAAAAAGGGCATTGAACGAGAAACAAATCGTCCACAGATAAGAAAACTATCATATGCCTTGGAAGTGACATGAGGTGCTCGGAAATGGTTGAAGTAATTGAATAGGAGGATCACTATGACTATAGCCCTTGGTAGAGTTCCTAAAGAAGAAAATGATCTATTTGATACTATGGATGACTGGTTACGAAGGGACCGCTTCGTTTTTGTAGGATGGTCCGGCCTATTGCTCTTTCCTTGCGCTTATTTCGCTTTAGGGGGTTGGTTTACAGGGACAACTTTTGTAACTTCTTGGTATACCCATGGATTGGCTAGTTCCTATTTGGAAGGTTGTAATTTCTTAACCGCAGCAGTTTCTACCCCTGCCAATAGTTTAGCACACTCTTTGTTGTTACTATGGGGTCCGGAAGCACAAGGAGATTTTACTCGTTGGTGTCAATTAGGCGGTCTATGGACTTTTGTAGCTCTCCACGGGGCTTTTGCACTAATAGGTTTCATGTTACGCCAATTTGAACTTGCTCGGTCTGTTCAATTGCGGCCTTATAATGCAATCTCATTCTCTGGTCCAATCGCTGTTTTTGTTTCTGTATTCCTTATTTATCCACTGGGGCAATCTGGTTGGTTCTTTGCGCCGAGTTTTGGGGTAGCAGCGATATTTCGATTCATCCTTTTCTTCCAAGGATTTCATAATTGGACGTTGAACCCATTTCATATGATGGGAGTTGCCGGAGTATTAGGTGCGGCTCTGCTATGCGCTATTCATGGAGCGACTGTAGAAAACACTTTATTTGAGGACGGTGATGGTGCAAATACCTTCCGCGCTTTTAACCCAACTCAAGCTGAAGAAACTTATTCAATGGTTACTGCTAACCGCTTTTGGTCCCAAATCTTTGGTGTTGCTTTTTCCAATAAACGTTGGTTACATTTCTTTATGCTATTTGTACCCGTCACCGGTTTATGGATGAGTGCTATTGGCGTAGTTGGCCTGGCTCTGAACTTACGTGCTTATGACTTTGTTTCCCAGGAAATCCGTGCAGCGGAAGATCCTGAATTTGAGACTTTCTACACCAAAAATATTCTTTTAAACGAGGGTATTCGTGCTTGGATGGCAGCTCAGGATCAGCCTCATGAAAATCTTATATTCCCTGAGGAGGTTCTACCACGTGGAAACGCTCTTTAATGGAACTTTCGTTTTAGCTGGTCGTGACCAAGAAACCACTGGCTTTGCTTGGTGGGCTGGGAATGCCAGACTTATCAATTTGTCCGGTAAGCTACTTGGAGCTCACGTAGCCCATGCCGGATTAATCGTATTCTGGGCCGGAGCAATGAACCTATTTGAGGTGGCTCATTTCGTACCAGAAAAGCCCATGTATGAACAAGGGTTAATTTTACTTCCACACTTAGCTACTCTAGGTTGGGGAGTAGGGCCAGGGGGAGAAGTTCTAGATACTTTTCCGTACTTTGTATCTGGAGTACTTCACCTAATTTCCTCCGCAGTCTTAGGTTTCGGTGGCATTTATCACGCGCTTCTGGGACCCGAGACTCTTGAAGAATCTTTTCCATTTTTTGGTTATGTATGGAAAGATAGAAATAAAATGACTACAATTTTGGGTATTCACCTAATTTTGTTAGGTCTAGGTGCTTTTCTTCTAGTACTCAAGGCTCTTTATTTTGGCGGTGTATATGATACCTGGGCCCCTGGGGGGGGAGATGTAAGAAAAATTACCAATTTGACCCTTAGCCCCAGTGTTATATTTGGTTATTTACTAAAATCCCCTTTTGGGGGAGAAGGGTGGATTGTTAGTGTGGATGATTTAGAAGATATAATTGGTGGGCATATATGGTTGGGCTTCATTTGTGTATTTGGCGGAATTTGGCATATCTTAACCAAACCCTTCGCATGGGCTCGCCGTGCGTTTGTATGGTCTGGGGAAGCTTACCTGTCTTATAGTTTAGCTGCTTTATCTCTCTTTGGTTTTATCGCTTGTTGTTTTGTATGGTTCAATAATACGGCTTATCCGAGTGAGTTTTATGGACCCACCGGGCCAGAAGCTTCTCAAGCTCAAGCATTTACTTTTCTAGTTAGAGACCAGCGTCTTGGAGCTAATGTCGGATCCGCTCAAGGACCCACAGGTTTAGGTAAATATCTAATGCGTTCGCCAACTGGGGAGGTTATCTTTGGAGGGGAAACTATGCGTTTTTGGGACCTTCGCGCTCCATGGTTAGAACCTCTAAGGGGCCCCAACGGTTTGGACTTGAGTAGGTTGAAAAAAGACATACAACCTTGGCAAGAACGACGTTCAGCAGAATATATGACCCACGCGCCTTTAGGCTCTTTAAATTCTGTGGGTGGCGTAGCTACCGAGATCAATGCAGTTAATTATGTCTCTCCTAGAAGTTGGTTATCGACTTCTCATTTTGTTCTAGGATTCTTCTTTTTTGTGGGCCATTTGTGGCATGCAGGAAGAGCCCGAGCTGCTGCAGCAGGTTTTGAAAAGGGAATCGATCGTGATTTGGAACCTGTTCTTTACATGAACCCTCTTAACTAAGATTTTCTTATTTATACCTGTTCTAATGTTTTCTTTTTTTTCTGTTCTGGCTCGGTTATTCCATCTAGCCGAGCCATTCATTCCTTTTTATGAAAGAAAGATAAGGGACAGAATAAAGAAAAAAAAATTAAAGAAACAAACATATTCAATAAGCAAAAGGAGAGAGAGGGATTCGAACCCTCGATAGTTCCTAGAACTATACCGGTTTTCAAGACCGGAGCTATCAACCACTCAGCCATCTCTCCACAGCCTAATCCCTATTTTACTCCTACAAATAGAACATAGCCATATAAAAAGCTCTACTAACCTATAGAAAGATCTCAGATTCAAGTCCCTTTTCGACATATCTCTGTATACTGTATACACGGATACATGATCCGCTATACCCGCTTGTGAAATTTGTGAAATAAAGACTAAACCCCCTCTCCTCACCCCCATATCCAAATAAAAAAAAGCGGTAAGTAAAAATAAGTTTTAATTAAAGAGAAGAATCAATGGATTCATGATTAAACCCCTCCTACTTCTTGTATTTTTTTACAATTTTGGTTAAGTGAGGGATCAAATATGTAGTCAACTTTATTTGATGGTAGCTTGGAGGATTAGAAATATGACTATTGCTTTCCAATTAGCTGTTTTTGCATTAATTGCGACTTCCTCAGTCTTAGTAATTAGTGTACCCCTTGTATTTGCTTCTCCTGATGGTTGGTCAAATAATAAAAACGTTGTATTTTCCGGTACATCATTATGGATTGGACTAGTCTTTCTCGTAGCTATTCTTAATTCTCTCATTTCTTAAATTTGTTTAGTATTTAGTAGGCAGGTACAAAAAAAATAAAAAGGGCATTTCTTCGAAAACATTCGAATAGTGAGACGCATTAAAATTAAAACGCAATTTGCGTTCCGAATTGCTACCTCTTCTCTTTCAGTATTATGAAATTCCATTCCTATTAGAATATTCATTTTAGAATATTCATTGACAGACAATAAAAAAAAGGAAAACTCTAATATAATAGAAAATGAAACGAAACGGTCGACCCAGACATAGACGGTCGACCCAAGCGGATATACGCTATAAAATATATAGCGTAGCGAGCGTAGTTCAATGGTAAAACATCTCCTTGCCAAGGAGAAGATACGGGTTCGATTCCCGCCGCTCGCCCCCTTAATTTAGTAAGGTACTATTACCGTATCCCTTACTATACTTATCCTTCCTTTGCATCCCACTCAAAAAAAGGGGTACGCTACGGAGCCAGAAAGGGCTCCGTAAATCGGGTATTCACTGAGACAAAGAACTCGCAAACTTCTTTTAAAGGGAAGGGAGAAGTAGACTGTGCCTTTCTTTCATTTCATTTTTCTTTTACGCGGAGTCGGGAGGAGGCTTGCGCGTTCTGAGGGCAAGTGCCTTCGCAAACTGCTCAATTTTTCCCTCTAGGGCCGGGAACTAATGAATAAAAAAAGTTGGATACCACCCAACCCTCTACCATACATATCTAGAGAAATAGAAGAGTCCTTTTATACAGACTGCTAAGTGCGGAGACGGGAATCGAACCCGTGACCTCAAGGTTATGAGCCTCGTGAGCTACCAAACTGCTCTACTCCGCTCTAGAGTACCAAAAACTGGTTGACAAAGAAGGTTGAATACAGGCCTTTACCTTGTCTAGACAAAAAGAATACTCCTTTTATTTTTATAGAGATAGAGAATGGAGCGGGTAGCGGGAATCGAACCCGCATCGTTAGCTTGGAAGGCTAGGGGTTATAGTCGACGTTGGTTTATTATTTTTAACGTCTCTAATTCAAAACCGAACATGAAATTTTGATTTCATTCGGCTCCTTTATGGATATTCTCACCACTTAACATCTATGTCAGCTTTTCTATTTGAATGGAACCAAAGCTCTCCGCTTTCTAGATGATCCTTATAGAGTAGGAAATAGAACTTCGATCTAAATCCATCTAATCTACTTACTTCGTTCCCTAATTTCATTCAAGAGATCCTCGAGGAAAAGAATTTGGTTTCCACCGAGCTGAAACAATATGCTGATGGTTCTAGTAAACCAAAACTATCGTTTTTTAGCTATTTGGCTTCCTTATTCCTTTTTTAACAAAAGAAGATTTAGTTACGATTGGAAATAAACTTTTTAGTATCTTCATCCATAGATCCTTTACTCATATTTAAAAAATGGGAATAATTACTCCAATGCAAAATTATGCTTCGCGACTCTGTACTCCTAATCTAATTTGTATTTTGGATGCAATTTCAATTAGTCTTTGGATACAAATCGCGAGAATTTATATTCTTCCTCAATATGCTATTGAGAGGAAAAGGATTAAATCCTTTATAAGAACTAAAGTTTTCATCGGAATATAAAAAACTTAAAGATGCCTTTAAGTATCTCATTTCAAATTCCGTTATTAATAGAACGAATCACACTTTTACCACTAAACTATACCCGCTACACGTAGATTATGATATAAATAGTACCCTTTGTCAAGGATATCCATTGGATGGAGAAGGAGGCTAATTCCCCCTTATTGAATCAGAGGGAGAAAGTTCATGACGCTGAACGGTTGGTACTTCTATTTTGATCGCTGGCCTTTACTTTAGGATTTAGATAGCCACTCTCGTCTGTAAAATACATTCCATCTCTTCTTAACCAAGCCAATAGCGTCTGAACCAAATGTATGTATTTCGATTAGGATCCTATCCTATTCTACGGTTATAACTACAATGATCATTATTTACTTTGCGAGACGGAATAGTTTTATTATTCCTACAATATACACTAGGGGATAAGACTGTCCCTATAAATTCCTTTTTTCCTTTTCTTTTTTGTTCAATTCTAAACAAAAAAATTATGGAAGATGTTTCCTTCCCCCACTTATCATTAAGTCCGAGCCGTAGAGAAAGAGTGAGATGCTTTTTAAAAATTCATCATAGACTTTCCTTCCCTATGGCTTGATAGAAGTAAGAAACAAAGAGTCATCAGTTAAAGAAAAAACGGACAAGACCGACAGATTTACCTGATGTAAAGAAGATCCTAAAAGTCTCTGCTTAGTCGATTCTCTCCATTTACCACTTTCCTCTCTCTCCTTTTTTCCACTCACTCAATTCTATTTTATTAGATTCTTGTTTAAAAGAATAAAAATAGAACTAAGAACGCATAAAAAAGAACATAGAGTATCAAGACCATTACCAAATGTTCCTTCCACGAATCATATTGGGTAATTTAATTCTTAGGGTTCCAGAATCCGCCTATTTTACTAGTCTTCGGAAACAGAAAACCCTGAACCAGGAAGAGTTAAGTTATGTAGGGTATGGCTTTTTTTTATTGTGTCCACTCTTTCTTCACGTATTTTATTATATAAAAAAACCTCTACTTTAGTTTTGTGTAAGTTATAAGAGAGAATAGGAAATATTTTCTTATTTCTTATTTTTCTTAATTTTCTCAATATTTTGAGCTCGCAAGATTTTGAACCTCGCCATGACTAAACTTCTATATTTCTATATATCGATATATACATATATAATCTCTACATAATATCTCTCTCTATACATATAATATGTACATTATGCAGTAGACCCATAATGGGAAATCAAAGTGTCAAATTTTTGAATTAAATAAAAAGCCCTTTTAACTCAGTGGTAGAGTAATGCCATGGTAAGGCATAAGTCATCGGTTCAAATCCGATAAAGGGCTTTTAAAATTAGTGGTAGAGTAATGCCGTGCTAAGACGTAAGTCATCGGTTCGAATCTGATGGAATACTTTTCTACTAAAATTCATTCACTTTTTTCTTTGTTTTTGAAACTTTCTCTATTTTTTTATGACTTAGTGCGGGATGTATGCATTTTTGGTCTGAACACTAAATAAAGCACCAAATGTAAATTCCAAAAAAGAAATGAAATTGGACTATTTTTCATCTTAGATCAATCAAATAAAATAACTACCTGTACTGAACTAATATGGATAGAGAATCCCTATTTAGTAATCCATTCTTATTCTATACCCTTTTAATGAATTTCCCTAATAAAGTAGGGGATGATCCATGAATTAATCTAATCAGCAACTAAAAAAACTCCTAGATGAAAACATAACAGAAAAGTAGGAAAAACTCTTTACTTTGGATCTAGTTATACTTTTCGAGTATATTGACAATTCCAAAAAACTGCTCATACTATGATTATAGTATAATCACGAGCGGTTGTATATGGCCTTATCGTCTAGTGATGCCCCTATCGTCTAGTGGTTCAGGACATCTCTCTTTCAAGGAGGCAGCGGGGATTCGACTTCCCCTGGGGGTAGGGAGTATTTTGAAAGGAGGTTAATCATAGATTATAAAAAAACCTAGAATAAATTCTTCCTGGGTCGATGCCCGAGCGGTTAATGGGGACGGACTGTAAATTCGTTGACAATATGTCTACGCTGGTTCAAATCCAGCTCGGCCCAAAAATCTAGGACTTCGTGAATATGAACTAAATCCTTTTATTTTTCTTCCATAAAATAAAATGTCTGATATGATCTATAGAAAAAAAAGATAAAGAAAAAAGGCAGAAACTTTATTTATAACCCATATCTCTCTCATTCCTTTCTTACAAACAAAAGAGTTTTTCTTATTGAAGGGTGGATTATTATCCATTTTTAGTGATAAAAAAGTACGACATACTAGGTATGTCGCTCTCACTATACCCACATATAATATGTAGGTATGTAGCATATGAATGGTTCTATTTAAGAATAAATAGGTATGCCATACATCCCGCGGGGATTGTAGTTCAATTGGTCAGAGCACCGCCCTGTCAAGGCGGAAGCTGCGGGTTCGAGCCCCGTCAGTCCCGAACTAGGGTTTAATGAAATGAATGGATAAATTCATATTTCCCTTTTCCATGAAAAAAAGGGGAGGAAGCAAGATCAAATACCCATAGCCATAAGGCACCCTTACTTCGCTTTTTTATTTTGCATCTCTCATTAAAGAGGGAGGGGAAGTATATAGGCATTTTTTTTTTCACTACTCCCGATCGATAAAGAAAGACACACATATGATATAGAATACCGCTATTTTATCGGAATCCATACATAAATAGTATTCCCTTTTTATTTAAGATCTCTTTTCCCCATGTCAGTTCTACTGCTTATTTGGATGTCCATGTGACCCATATAAAGTTGGTCATATAATACATACATACATACATAATTGTATGTATAACTATAATAAAAAGGAAGGGAAATTGGATAAGATTAAGAAAGATCATGGGTTAGAGGTATAGAAAAGAAAAAGGAGAAAAGGATTAAAAAAAGAAAAGAGGGAATTCCTAATCCAATCAAAAAAACCATTTTGGTCTTAGTATGGATAAAGGGTCTTCCTATGTTATAGTATTCCCCTCTCAACTATGAATTGATTTGATAGATCCGATATTCATAATATTGAATTGATTCAGTATTATCAGACTGCAAGCTCTACCCTTGAATTTACAGGATACCCCTTTTTCCTCCCCATGGGATTATATCCCCAGTTATTGTGAAAATAAAAAATAAAGAGGTTATGGAAGTCAATATTCTCGCATTTATTGCTACTGCACTGTTCATTCTAGTTCCTACTGCTTTTTTACTTATTATTTATGTAAAAACAGTCAGCCAAAATGATTAGTTGGAATTCCAATTAATCATTGAAGAAATGCAAAAGGGATTAAATAAAAAAAATCCAAGTCTTAAATGAAAGGATCTGGTTGGAATCTTAAAGTGTGGTAGAAAGAACTACATATAGTTTTTTCTACGACACTTTAGAGTCTTTCTATTATATTATCGGAGTGAAACAAAACAAAAAAAAAGATTAAAGAATAACGTTTGACAAAATAATTAATGCAAAACGATCAATTAAAGAAAAGAGTTGATACAACAATTTGATTATTCAATCAATTAGTAGTATCCCTAGAGTCCACTCCTCCCCCATACTACTAGTGAAAGAGAGAATGTAAAGACTACCATTAAAGCAGCCCAAGCGAGACTTACTATATCCATCTAAATTATGTCTCCTATTTCTATAAAGGAATTATTCTACTATTGATCAATAATCATAGTGGAATCAAGGGTACAGAGTCAAAAAGGGATTCTACGCTAAAGCTACGGATCAATCAGTTCAAGGAATTTACTCCTAACAAATTCTTATTCTTATAGGAATTCCAGTAGAATTAGAGAGCATTAAGTATAAATATGATACATAGCATAGCCCTTTTACTTAAAAAAGAGTACGGGAATGATGTCCTAAATACTGAATAGAAGAAGCGGGAATAGGAAGATTTTTGATTCCTTTTGTTACTCTATTTTTTTTATAAGCAAAGGACACCCGCGTATAGCATAAAATTATGGACAAATAAATATTTTTTGGATACCTACCTTACCTATATTTATTTTTGACCTAAACCCTACAGCCCTGCTTTCTATCATTCTATGAAAGAATGAAGAAACTTTATCCACAACTCCTAAATTAACTTAGGATCGGCCTATTTAATCTGATTCTCGCTAGAATAAGTAGTCCTTACTTTAAAGTGTATGTAAATAAAATAAGATGTACGATAATGTATGATAATTAGGAAGTCTTGATATTCCTTCGTGGAACCCCTTCTTCAATCTTAAATTGAAAAAAAAAAAATAAGGAATGCCCCGTAGGAACCTTTCTTTGGATACCAAGATTTCTGACATCTTATCCTCGTAGTTTAAAATTCTCAAATCGAATCAATATCCCTATTGGTAACCCTTTTTTTTTTTTGCCACTACCGCCAAAGCAAACCCTAGTTTGAGGATAGAACTATGCTATGGTTTGGTATGGATTCTAAAAACAGAGTATCAGCAGGCCTAGTTACTCTCTTGCCCAAACTTATGCGGAGTACAAATTTATCGAGTTCGATCAGTACTATAAAACCCAAGTATTTTATTGATCAGGCGGCACCCAGATTTGAACTGGGGATAAAGGATTTGCAGTCCCCTGCCTTACCGCTTGGCCATGCCGCCAAAAAATCCGAGCGAAAATCGAGAAAAGAGCAACTATTCATGCACGTTTTCTTACGAAAACCCCCTTTTTTATTTGGAATATAATTCCCCTTACTTTTTCCAATCTTTTTAAAAAAATTTATTCCTGCTTTTTTTGATCCTGTTTCTATTATTCTCTTCGATAGATTCTATCTTAAAACGGATAGTGGATTTCTAGTCACAGGCTGCAAAATTCAGAACGAATTGGAACCGTTAACTAGAATTCTCTCTCTTTTTTTTTGCAGTAGTGAACGACTCTTAAATAGGTATTCTCTCCCCCTTTCTTTTCAATGGCATAATAAAATATTATGGCTTTATGCCTAATCCGTGTATAGGTAAACTGCAGGTCCGAACAGCATTATTATCCAAAGATCCCCCTTATGTACATATCTCTATGGGGAATCGTGCTTTAATTTTTCAAAGCATTAAATATCTTGAATAAAAAAGTGACTTACTTTATTTTGAATTAAAGTAAGCGTGCTATTCTAAATCGAAGTAAAGTCAAACTTTCTAGTGTATTTATTATATTATGGCTTTATTACATTAATAATAGAAAGGAGATAAAATGAGAAATCTTTGCCATCCAATCTGATTAGAATATCATGAAAGTATAAGTAGCAGAATTTTTTTCTAGGAATGTTTTATCAATTCATTTTCATTCCATTTGTACCCCTCCCCTGGAAAACTGGAACTTTCGTCAAAATAGTCTCTATTCATATGTATGAAATACATATATGAAATACGTGTGTGGAGTTCCCTAGAATTTCATGTGATTCAGTAAACAGAATATAGATTCCATGATTGCTAGATCAATCCATAGGGATTGATTAAGAGTGAGCTGATAATGGAATTTTTCTTTGATAAACAGGAAACTTAAGATTAAGATGCTCCGGAATGGAAACGAGGGAATGTCCACAATACCCGGATTTAGTCAGATCCAATTCGAGGGATTTTTTAGGTTCATTAATCAAGCCTTGGCAGAAGAACTTGACAAGTTTCCAACAATTAAAGACCCAGATCACGAAATTGCATTTCAATTATTTGCGAAAGGGTATCAATTGCTAGAACCCTCGATAAAAGAAAGGGATGCTGTGTATGAATCACTCACCTATTCTTCCGAATTATATGTATCCGCGAGATTAATTTTTGGTTTCGATGTGCAAAAGCAAACCATTTCTATTGGAAACATTCCTATAATGAATTCCTTAGGAACCTTTATTATAAATGGAATATACCGAATTGTGATCAATCAAATATTGCTAAGTCCTGGTATTTACTACCGTTCGGAATTAGACCATAAGGGAATTTCTATCTACACCGGAACTATAATATCAGATTGGGGAGGAAGATCGGAATTAGCAATTGATAAAAAAGAAAGGATATGGGCTCGCGTGAGTAGAAAACAAAAGATATCTATTCTAGTTCTATCATCAGCTATGGGTTCGAATCTAAGAGAAATTCTAGATAATGTTTCCTACCCTGAAATTTTTTTGTCTTTCCCGAATGCTAAGGAGAAGAAGAGGATTGAGTCAAAAGAAAAAGCTATTTTGGAGTTTTATCAACAATTTGCTTGCGTAGGTGGAGACCTGGTATTTTCGGAGTCCTTGTGTGAGGAATTACAAAAGAAATTTTTTCAACAAAAATGTGAATTAGGAAGGATTGGTCGACGAAATATGAATCGGAGACTTAATCTTGATATACCTCAGAACAATACATTTTTGTTACCACGAGATGTATTGGCCGCTACGGATCATTTGATTGGAATGAAATTTGGAACGGGTATACTTGACGATGACGATATGAATCACTTGAAAAATAAACGTATTCGTTCGGTTGCGGATCTGTTACAAGATCAATTCGGACTGGCTCTTGGTCGTTTACAACATGCAGTTCAAAAAACTATTCGTAGAGTATTCATACGTCAATCGAAACCGACCCCCCAAACTTTGGTAACTCCAACTTCAACTTCGATTTTATTAATAACTACTTATGAGACCTTTTTTGGTACATATCCGTTATCTCAAGTTTTTGATCAAACGAATCCATTGACACAAACTGTTCATGGGCGAAAAGTGAGTTGTTTAGGTCCTGGAGGGTTGACTGGGAGAACTGCAAGTTTTCGGAGCCGAGATATTCATCCGAGTCACTATGGGCGTATTTGTCCAATTGACACGTCCGAAGGAATCAATGTTGGACTTACTGGATCCTTAGCAATTCATGCGAGAATTGATCACTTGTGGGGATCCATAGAGAGTCCGTTTTATGAAATATCTGCTGAGAAAGAAAAAAAAAAAAAAGGGAGAGAGGTGGTTTATCTATCACCAAATAGAGATGAGTATTATATGATAGCAGCAGGAAATTCTTTGTCCTTGAATCAAGGTATTCAAGAGGAGCAGGTTGTTCCAGCTAGATACCGCCAAGAATTCCTGACTATTGCATGGGAACAGATTCATGTTAGAAGTATTTTTCCTTTCCAATATTTTTCTATTGGAGGTTCTCTCATTCCTTTTATTGAGCACAATGATGCGAATCGGGCTTTAATGAGTTCTAATATGCAGCGCCAAGCAGTTCCCCTTTCTCGGTCCGAAAAGTGCATTGTTGGAACTGGATTGGAACGCCAAACAGCTCTAGATTCGAGGGTTTCCGTTATAGCCGAACGCGAGGGAAAGATCGTTTCTACTGATAGTCATAAGATCCTTTTATCAAGTCGTGGGAAGACTATAAGTATTCCTTTAGTTAACCACCGTCGCTCGAACAAAAATACTTGTATGCACCAAAAACCCCGGGTTCCCCAGGGTAAATCCATTAAAAAGGGACAAATTTTAGCAGAGGGAGCTGCTACAGTTGGGGGGGAACTTGCTTTAGGAAAAAACGTATTAGTAGCTTATATGCCATGGGAAGGTTACAATTTTGAAGACGCAGTACTAATTTGCGAACGTTTGGTATATGAGGATATTTATACCTCTTTTCACATCCGGAAATATGAAATTCAGACGGATACGACAAGCCAAGGCTCTGCTGAAAAAATCACTAAAGAAATACCACATCTAGAAGAACATTTACTCCGCAATTTGGACAGAAATGGAGTTGTTAGGTTGGGATCCTGGGTAGAAACTGGTGATATTTTAGTAGGTAAATTAACGCCTCAGATAGCGAGTGAATCATCGTATATCGCGGAAGCTGGATTATTACGGGCCATCTTTGGCCTTGAGGTATCCACTTCAAAAGAAACTTCTCTCAAATTACCTATAGGTGGAAGAGGGCGCGTTATCGATGTGAAATGGATCCAGAGGGACCCCCTCGACATAACGGTTCGTGTATATATTTTACAGAAACGTGAAATCAAAGTTGGGGATAAAGTAGCCGGAAGACATGGGAATAAGGGGATCATTTCCAAAATTTTGCCTAGGCAAGATATGCCCTATTTGCAAGATGGAACACCTGTTGATATGGTCTTCAATCCCTTAGGAGTACCCTCCCGAATGAATGTGGGACAAATATTTGAAAGCTCGCTCGGATTAGCGGGGGATCTGCTAAAGAAACATTATAGAATAGCACCCTTTGATGAGAGATATGAGCAAGAGGCTTCAAGAAAACTTGTGTTTTCAGAATTATATGAAGCCAGTAAAGAAACAAAAAATCCATGGGTATTTGAACCCGAGTACCCGGGAAAAAGCAGAATATTTGATGGAAGAACAGGAGACCCCTTCGAACAACCTGTTCTAATAGGGAAGTCCTATATCTTAAAATTAATTCATCAAGTTGATGAGAAAATTCATGGGCGTTCTACTGGGCCCTACTCACTTGTTACACAACAACCCGTTAGAGGAAGAGCCAAGCAAGGGGGACAACGAGTAGGAGAAATGGAAGTTTGGGCTTTAGAAGGATTTGGTGTTGCTCATATTTTACAAGAGATACTTACTTATAAATCCGACCATCTTATAGCTCGCCAAGAAATACTTAATGCTACGATCTGGGGAAAACGAATACCTAATCACGAGGATCCTCCAGAATCTTTTCGAGTGCTCGTTCGAGAACTACGATCTTTGGCTCTAGAACTGAATCATTTCCTTGTATCTGAGAAGAACTTCCAGGTTAATAGGGAGGAAGTTTGATTTGATCGGAATAAATATAAATTCTTTTCTTATTTCTATTTTATGATTGACCAATATAAACATCAACAACTTCAAATTGGACTCGTTTCCCCTCAACAAATAAAGGCTTGGGCTAACAAAAACCTACCTAATGGAGAAGTCGTTGGCGAAGTCACAAGGCCCTCTACTTTTCATTATAAAACCGATAAACCAGAAAAAGATGGATTGTTTTGCGAAAGAATCTTTGGACCCATAAAAAGCGGAATTTGCGCTTGTGGCAATTCTCGAGCGAGCGGAGCTGAAAACGAAGACGAGAGATTTTGCCAAAAATGCGGGGTGGAATTTGTGGATTCTCGGATACGAAGATATCAAATGGGATACATCAAACTCGCATGTCCCGTGACTCATGTGTGGTATTTGAAAGGTCTTCCTAGTTATATCGCGAATCTTTTAGATAAACCTCTTAAGAAGTTGGAGGGCCTAGTATACGGCGATTTCTCTTTTGCTAGGCCCAGCACTAAAAAACCTACTTTTTTACGATTACGAGGTTTATTCGAAGAGGAAATTTCATCCTGTAACCACAGCATTTCCCCCTTTTTTTCTACCCCAGGCTTTGCAACATTTCGAAATCGGGAAATTGCGACAGGAGCAGGTGCTATTAGAGAACAATTAGCAGATTTGGATTTGCGAATTATTATAGAGAATTCCTTGGTCGAATGGAAGGAATTAGAAGACGAGGGGTATAGTGGAGATGAATGGGAAGATAGAAAAAGACGAATAAGAAAAGTTTTTTTGATTAGACGCATGCAATTGGCAAAACATTTTATTCAAACAAATGTGGAACCAGAATGGATGGTTTTGTGCTTATTACCCGTTCTTCCTCCCGAATTGAGACCCATTGTTTATAGGTCTGGAGATAAAGTAGTGACTTCGGACATTAATGAACTTTATAAGAGAGTTATCCGTCGGAACAACAACCTTGCCTATCTATTAAAAAGAAGTGAATTAGCGCCTGCAGATTTAGTAATGTGTCAGGAAAAATTGGTACAAGAAGCCGTGGATACACTTCTTGATAGTGGGTCCCGCGGGCAACCGATAAGGGATGGTCACAATAAAGTATACAAATCACTTTCAGATGTAATTGAAGGTAAAGAGGGAAGGTTTCGTGAGACTCTGCTTGGGAAACGGGTCGATTACTCGGGGCGTTCTGTCATTGTTGTGGGTCCTTCGCTTTCATTACATCAATGTGGATTACCTCTAGAGATAGCAATAAAGCTTTTTCAGCTATTTGTAATTCGCGATTTAATCACGAAACGCGCTACTTCTAATGTCAGGATTGCTAAAAGGAAAATTTGGGAAAAGGAACCCATTGTATGGGAAATACTTCAAGAAGTTATGCGGGGACATCCTGTACTGTTAAATAGAGCACCTACCCTGCATAGATTAGGCATACAGGCCTTTCAACCCACTTTAGTAGAGGGGCGTACTATTTCTTTACACCCATTAGTGTGTAAGGGTTTCAATGCGGACTTTGATGGGGATCAAATGGCTGTTCATCTACCTTTATCCTTGGAAGCTCAGGCGGAAGCCCGTTTACTTATGTTTTCTCATATGAATCTCTTATCTCCCGCTATTGGAGATCCTATTTGCGTACCAACCCAAGACATGCTTATCGGGCTTTATGTATTAACGATTGGAAACCGCCGAGGTATTTGTGCAAATAGATATAATAGTTGCGAAAACTATCCAAATAAAAAAGTCAATTACAATAATAATAATTCTAAGTATACAAAAGATAAAGAACCCCACTTTTCTAGTTCTTATGATGCACTGGGAGCTTATAGACAGAAACTAATCAGTTTAGACAGTCCCTTGTGGCTACGATGGAAACTGGATCAACGCGTCGTTGGGTCAAGAGAAGTTCCAATTGAAGTTCAATATGAATCTTTGGGGACTTATCATGAGATTTATGCCCACTATCTAATAGTGGGAAATAGAAAAAAAGAAATTCGTTCTATATACATTCGAACCACTCTTGGTCATATTTCTTTTTATAGAGAAATAGAGGAAGCCATACAAGGATTTAGTCAGGCCTATTCATACATTATCTAAACAAGGAAGTTAGATTCGGCGATGCCCCTCCCCTTTTGGGGGGCATTCCGATTTCCGTAGTATCATCATTTTTGCCACGCGAATGCAGATTGAGATTAAGTAAATGAAGTTAATTAAATTTTCGAATCACTGACTCAGGCCCATTGTCGAATCCTACTCAGCAATTGTCGAATCCTACTCAGCCGAAAAGGGGGTACTTATGTATGGCGGAACGGGCCAATCTGGTCTTTCATAATAAAGAGATAGACGGAACTGGTATGAAACGACTTATTAGCAGATTAATAGATCATTTCGGAATGGGATATACATCCCATATACTGGATCAACTAAAGACTCTGGGCTTCCATCAAGCCACTACTACATCGATTTCGTTAGGAATCGAGGATCTTTTAACAATACCCTCTAAGGGATGGTTAGTCCAAGACGCGGAGCAACAAAGTTTTCTTTTGGAGAAACACTATTATTATGGGGCTATACACGCGGTAGAAAAATTACGCCAATCCGTTGAGATATGGTATGCGACAAGTGAATATTTGAAACAAGAAATGAATTCGAATTTTCGGATAACGGATCCTTCTAATCCAGTCTATCTAATGTCTTTTTCAGGAGCCAGAGGAAACGCATCTCAGGTACACCAATTAGTAGGTATGAGAGGATTAATGGCAGACCCTCAAGGACAAATGATCGATTTACCTATTCAAAGCAATTTACGCGAGGGGCTTTCTTTGACAGAATATATAATTTCCTGCTATGGAGCCCGCAAAGGGGTTGTAGATACTGCTGTACGAACAGCAGATGCTGGATATCTTACACGTAGACTTGTTGAAGTAGTTCAACATATTCTTGTGCGTAGAAGAGATTGTGGTACTATCCGAGGTATTTCTGTTAGTCCTCAAAATGGGATGACAGAAAAACTTTTTGCCCAAACACTAATTGGTCGTGTATTAGCAGACGATATATATATCGGTTCACGATGCATTGCCGCTCGAAATCAAGATATCGGAATTGGATTAGTGAATCGATTCATAACTGCCTTTCAAGCACAACCATTTCGAGCACAACCAATATATATTAGAACCCCCTTTACCTGCCGAAGCACTTCTTGGATCTGTCAATTCTGTTATGGCCGGAGTCCTACTCATAGCGATCTCGTAGAATTGGGAGAAGCCGTAGGTGTTATTGCGGGTCAATCAATTGGGGAGCCCGGGACTCAACTAACATTAAGAACTTTTCATACTGGCGGAGTATTCACAGGGGGTACTGCCGACCTTGTACGATCCCCTTCGAATGGAAAAATCCAATTCACTGAAAATTTGGTTCACCCCACACGTACCCGCCATGGACAGCCTGCTTTTCTATGTTATATAGACTTGCATGTAACTATTCAGAGTCAGGATATTCTATATAGTGTGAGTATTCCCTCAAAAAGCTTGATTCTAGTGCAAAATAATCAATATGTAAAATCCGAACAAGTAATTGCGGAGATTCGTGCCGGAACGTCCACTTTACATTTTAAAGAAAGGGTACAAAAGCATATTTATTCCGAATCAGACGGCGAAATGCACTGGAGTACTGATGTTTACCATGCGCCCGAATATCAATATGGTAATCTTCGTCGATTACCAAAAACAAGCCATTTATGGATATTGTCAGTAAGTATATGCAGATCCAGTATAGTGTCTTTTTCACTCCACAAGGATCAAGATCAAATGAATACTTATGGTAAAAAAGATAGGGAAATTTTTGATTATTCAAGGTCGGATCGAATCGTGGCCAACGGCCATTGGAATTTGATCTATCCTTCTATTTTTCAAGATAATTCGGATTTGTTGGCAAAAAAGCGAAGAAATAGGTTCGTCATTCCATTACAATACCATCAAGAACAAGAGAAAGAACTAATATCCTGTTTGGGTATTTCTTTCGAAATCCCCTTTATGGGTGTTTTACGTAGAAATACTATTTTTGCTTATTTTGACGATCCACAATACAGAAAAGATAAAAAGGGTTCGGGAATTGTTAAATTTAGATATAGGACCCTAGAGGAAGAATATAGGACTCGAGAGGAAGACTTAGAAGACGAATATGAGACCCTAGAAGACGAATATAGGACCCGAGAAGGCGAATACAAATATGAAACCCTAGAAGACGAATACGGGAGTCCAGAGAACGAATATGGGAACCCAGAGAACGAATATAGGACTTTAGAGAAAGACTCAGAAGACGAATATGGAAGCCCAGAGAGCAAATATAGGACCCGAGAGGGCGAATATGGAACTCTAGAGGAAAACTCAGAAGATGAATATGGGAACCCCCGGGAAAGCTCAGAGGACAAATATGGGACTTTAGAGGAAGACTTAGAAGAAGACCCCGAGCCCGAGGACGAATACGATAGTCCAGAGGAAGATTCTATCTTAAAAAAAGAGGGTTTTATTGAGCATCGAGGAACAAAAGAATTTAGTCTAAAATACCAAAAAGAAGTGGATCGGTTTTTTTTCATTCTTCAAGAACTGCATATCTTGCCGAGATCTTCATACCTAAAGGTACTTGACAATAGTATTATTGGAGTGAATACACAACTCACAAAAAATACAAGAAGTCGACTAGGTGGACTGGTCCGAGTGAGGAGAAAAAAAAGCCATACAGAACTCAAAATATTTTCCGGAGATATTCATTTTCCTGAAGAGGCAGATAAGGTATTAGGTGGCTGTTTGATACCACCAGAAAGAAAAAAAAAATATTCTAAGGAATCAAAAAAAAAGAAAAATTGGGTCTATGTTCAACGAAAAAAAATTTTCAAGAGCAAGGAAAAGTATTTTGTTTTCGTTCGCCCTGCAGTCGCATATGAAATGGACGAAAGGAGAAATTTAGCAACACTTTTCCCACAAGATCTCTTGGAAGAAGAAGATAATCTCCAACTTCGACTTGTCAATTTTATTTCTCATGAAAATAGCAAGTTAACTCAAAGAATTTATCACACAAACAGTCAATTTGTTAGAACTTGCTTAGTAGTGAATTGGGAACAAGAAGAAAAAGAGAAGGCTGGTGCTTCCCTTGTTGAGGTAAGAGCAAATGACCTTATTCGCGATTTCCTAAGAATTGAGTTAGTCAAGTCCACTATTTCATATACACGAAAAAGGTATGATAGGACAAGTGCAGGACCGATTCCCCATAATAGGTTAGATCGCACCAATATCAATTCCTTTTATTCCAAGGCGAAGATTGAATCACTTAGCCAACATCAAGAAGCTATTGGCACATTGTTGAATCGAAATAAAGAATACCAACCTTTGATGATTTTGTCGGCATCTAACTGTTCTCGAATTGGTTTATTCAAGAATTTAAAACACCCCAATGCGATAAAAGAATTGAATCCTAGAATTCCTATTCAAGAAATTTTTGGGCCCTTAGGCGTTATTGTACCTAGTATATCGAATTTTTCTTCATCTTACTATTTACTAACGTATAATAAGATCCTGTTAAAAAAATATTTGTTCCTTGCCAATTTGAAACAAACCTTCCAAGTACTTCAAGGACTTAAATACTCTTTAATAGATGAAAATAAAAGGATTTCTAATTTCGATAGTAACATAATGTTGGATCCATTACTTTTGAATTGTCGCTTTGCCCATCATGATTCTTGGGAAGAGACATCAGCAATAATTCACCTTGGACAATTTATTTGTGAAAATACATGTCTATTTAAATCGCACATAAAAAAATCTGGTCAAATTTTCATTGTTAATATGGATTCCTTTGTTATAAGAGCAGCTAAACCTTATTTGGCCACTACAGGAGCAACTGTTAATGGTCATTATGGAGAAATCCTTTACAAGGGGGATAGGTTAGTTACGTTTATATATGAAAAATCGAGATCTAGTGACATAACGCAAGGTCTTCCAAAAGTGGAACAAATCTTTGAAGCGCGTTCAATTGATTCATTATCCCCGAATCTCGAAAGGAGAATTGAGGATTGGAATGAGCGTATACCAAGAATTCTTGGGGTCCCATGGGGATTCTTGATTGGAGCTGAGCTAACCATAGCCCAAAGTCGTATCTCTTTGGTTAATAAAATCCAAAAGGTTTATCGATCCCAAGGGGTACAAATTCATAATAGACATATAGAGATTATTATACGCCAAGTAACATCAAAAGTGCGGGTTTCTGAAGATGGAATGTCTAATGTTTTTTCACCTGGGGAATTAATCGGACTATTGCGAGCGGAACGAGCAGGGCGAGCTTTGGATGAATCGATCTATTATCGGGCAATCTTATTGGGAATAACAAGGGCTTCCCTGAATACCCAAAGTTTCATATCTGAAGCAAGTTTTCAAGAAACTGCTCGAGTTTTAGCAAAAGCTGCCCTACGAGGTCGTATTGATTGGTTGAAAGGGTTGAAAGAAAACGTAGTTCTGGGGGGGATTATACCTGTTGGTACCGGATTCCTAAAATTTGTGTATCGTTCCCCACAAGACAAGAACCTTTATTTCGAAATTCAAAAACAAAATCTATTCGCGTCGGAAATGAGAGATTTTTTATTTCTCCATACAGAATTAGTTTCTTCAGATTCTGACGTAACAAACAATTTCTATGAGACATCAGAACCCCCATTTACCCCCATTTATACGATTTAAGGATACATAAAGCAGATTTTTTTACTTTACTAGACTTTTGAACTTTAGAACACTAAGAGGTCAAATTTTATATTTTTATTTAAAATTTTAAAATAAGTAAAAGAAGTCGGTTAATACATTTAAGGTTATGTTTATACAATGTATCAATGGCCAACTCTCAGTAGAAGGGAAGGTTCCTTCGGAACAATTATTATTTATTTCAAGCTATTTCGGATCTTTCTTAATCTTCAAAAAGAATAAAATTCCGTAATGGAATGGTAGGATGAAAAAAAAAAGAAACAATCAAAAGGAAGTGTGGAAAAAATGACAAGAAGATATTGGAACATCAATTTGAAAGAGATGATAGAAGCAGGAGTTCATTTTGGTCATGGTATTAAGAAATGGAATCCTAAAATGGCCCCTTACATTTCGGCAAAGCGTAAAGGTACTCATATTATAAATCTCGCTAGAACGGCTCGTTTTTTATCAGAAGGTTGTGATTTAGTTTTTGATGCAGCAAGTCAGGGAAAAAGTTTCTTAATTGTTGGCACAAAAAAAAGAGCAACGGATTTAGTAGCATCAGCTGCAATAAGGGCTCGTTGTCATTATGTTAATAAAAAGTGGTTCAGTGGTATGTTAACTAATTGGTCGATTACGAAAACTAGACTTTCTCAATTTAGAGATTTAAGAGCAGAAGAAAAAATGGGAAAATTCCAACATCTCCCAAAAAGAGATGTGGCAATCTTGAAGAGAAAATTATCCACTTTGCAAAGATATCTCGGCGGGATCAAATATATGACGAGATTGCCAGACATTGTGATCGTCCTCGATCAGCAAAAAGAGTATATAGCTCTTCGGGAGTGTGCCATTTTGGGGATTCCTACTATTTCTTTAGTCGATACAAATTGCGACCCGGATCTCGCGAATATATCGATTCCAGCCAACGATGACACTATGACTTCAATTCGATTGATTCTTAACAAATTAGTATTTGCAATTTGTGAAGGGCGTTCTCTCTATATAAGAAATCGTTGATTAAGAAGAATAGTGAATTCTTGGGCAACTGCGTAGATTTATGGAATCACTTACTATTCTTTTTCGTTTTGCATAGAAAAAAGAAGGGGAATATTGATATATATTAGAGGGTATTGATATATATTATGATCTGATGTGCTTTCTTGGTATCCTAAATATAAGATTAATACTTCAAGTTGCTGAGTTGAGAAAGAGATGGTTGAATCAAAAGAATTCCTTTTTTGAAGTTCAATTTTTATCAGAGGACAATATGAATATTATACCTTGTTCCATTAAAACACTCAAGGGGTTATACGATATATCGGGTGTAGAAGTAGGCCAACACTTCTATTGGCAAATAGGAGGTTTCCAAATTCATGCCCAAGTACTCATCACTTCTTGGGTCGTAATTACTATCTTGTTAGGTTCAGTTGTCATAGCTGTTCGGAATCCACAAACCATCCCGACCGACGGTCAGAATTTCTTTGAATATGTCCTTGAGTTTATTCGAGACTTGAGCAAAACTCAGATTGGAGAAGAATATGGTCCCTGGGTTCCCTTTATTGGGACTATGTTCCTTTTTATTTTTGTTTCGAATTGGTCGGGTGCTCTTTTACCTTGGAAAATTATAGAGTTACCCCATGGGGAATTAGCAGCGCCCACGAATGATATAAATACTACTGTTGCTTTAGCTTTACTCACGTCAGCAGCATATTTTTATGCGGGTCTTAGCAAAAAAGGATTGAGCTATTTCGAGAAATATATTAAACCAACCCCAATCCTTTTACCAATTAACATCCTAGAGGATTTCACAAAACCATTATCGCTTAGCTTTCGACTTTTCGGGAATATATTAGCGGATGAATTAGTCGTTGTTGTTCTTGTTTCTTTAGTCCCCTTAGTAGTCCCTATACCTGTCATGTTTCTTGGATTATTTACAAGCGGTATTCAAGCTCTTATTTTTGCAACATTAGCCGCAGCCTATATAGGTGAATCCATGGAGGGTCATCATTGAATTGACTAGTTTTGGAAATAGTATTTTTTTTTCAGCTTAGCTCAATTCATGCGTGGTTCCAGATAATCCGCTTGGTTGCAAAAAAAATAGTTAGAAATGCGTATGAATATACAACCTAGAGTTGTAGGAGAGAAAATAGACTATAACTATATTATGGAATTGTCAAAGTATAGATGCAGTAAAGAGGGAGGGTGGAGTCAGACTGGATCTATACTATATATCCTTAATGTCTAGAAGTGGAGTGGAGTCACCTTTTATACGGTTTTCTGCGTTAAGCAATGATTTTAGAATCCAATTCAATAGAAAATGAGAAAATACGCAAACAAAATAGAAGAAACAAATGTATATAGGGTATTATATATTCCTAGGTTAGATTCATTATCTAATCCGAGATATGGAATTCCCTTCTATGTAGTTCGGACAATTTACATTATAATTTCAATTTGTACTTTTTTAGTTACTTCTCCTCAATAGAGATAGAGCTTAGAAGTAAGAATTTCTTGGTTGATTGTATCCTTAACCATTTTTTTTTTGACACGAGGAACTCACCATGAATCCACTAATTGCTGCTGCTTCTGTTATTGCTGCTGGATTGGCCGTAGGGCTTGCTTCTATTGGGCCTGGAGTTGGTCAAGGTACTGCTGCAGGACAAGCTGTAGAAGGTATTGCGAGACAGCCAGAAGCAGAAGGTAAAATACGAGGCACTTTATTGCTTAGTCTAGCTTTTATGGAAGCTTTAACAATTTATGGACTAGTTGTGGCACTAGCGCTTTTATTTGCGAACCCTTTTGTTTAATCCTAACAAATAAAATAAGCTCTTTCGATTAGATACCTTTTTTCTTTTTTTAGTTAAATGGGTATTTGCTTCTGCAATTCCAATTATATCAATACTTTACTTTATTTTATTTACTCCTATTTATTACTGCTGGAATTAGCTATTTATCGGGACAGACAATATCCCACCCCAGGAAGGGCTGAGTTGAGTATGATTAATTTAGAAGATATGCTCCCCTTCTTCCTTCCCGTCCTTAGTTTAGGAAAGTGGAAAGTTTTTTTCCTTTTATTTTAGGAATTTTGGGAACAGAACATTTCAACAAAAGAGGTCTTTCACAGGTCAAAGAAGACCTAAGACTTAATCTAAAAGAAATTACTAGATTGAATCTATTTGCATTAAAAAAACCGATCAAAAAACGGCGAGCGAAGTAAGTGATCGAAAAACTTTGTTCTTTGTTTGTCCTATCTATAAGAGGAGAGCATATGAAAAATGTAACCCATTCTTTCGTTTTTTTAGCTCACTGGCCATCCGCTGGCAGTTTCGGGCTTAATACCGATATTTTAGCAACAAATCTAATAAATCTAACTGTAGTGGTTGGTGTTTTGATTTTTTTTGGAAAGGGAGTGTGTGCGAGTTGTCTATTTCAAGAATAGATTGGATCTATCCGGCTGCACTTTAGAATATTTTTTAGTATTTTTCGGATAAATAAGAAAAGGGTGCACGATCTCGACGAATTACTTCTGAATAAATTCAGAAATCATATGGAAGAACCATAG